TTAAAAATAAGCTAAATAAAGCTTTTGGGTTCATACCTCAAATATAAAGGAAACACCTTTTTTTTAAAATAAAGTGCCTGATTAAAGGATTATTCTGATAGAATAAATCAAGTAGTTTTTCTACCTTTATTATATTTTATAGAATTAAACTATATCTAACAGTATCAAAAACTATTGTGCATCTTACACTAAAATATATTTTTAATAAACTTAACTTTATTTCTGAGAAATCATTTCTCTATTTTAAATTTTTTCCCCTTTTAATTCAAATAAAATATTTTTTTTATTTATTTTATTTTTTAGAACATTAATTTCAATTTCATCAAATTCTTGATTTGGGTGTTGAATCGGATTAGAAATTAATTTATTAAGATTTATTCCTCTTATTAATAATTCAAATAATATTTTAACATCTGAAGCCTCATTAAAATATTTTATTACTCAAGCTCTTGCTTCTATTAACTTATTATTTTGTATTATCTTAAAAATAATATTAATAAAAAATTTTGAAATGAATAACTATATTATAATTATAATTAATTCCTCTTTAATAATAAAAATAGGATCAGCCCCCTTTCATTTCTGATTCCCAAATATTATTGAAGGATTATCATGATTTAATAGTTTTATTTTAATAACTTGACAAAAAATTTCACCTATAATTCTTCTATCTTATTACTATAATATTAATTTTTTAATTATTATTATTATCTTAAATTCTATTATTGGAGCTATTGGAGGTTTTAATCAAACCTCTATTCGAAAATTAATAGCTTTTTCATCTATTAATAATTTAGGATGAATGTTATCTGCTATAATAATTAGAGAAAATTTATGAATATTTTATTTTTTTATATATTCATTCTTAATTAGAATTATATGTTCTTTATTTTCATTAATTAATGTATTTTTTATTAATCAATTATTTTTTATTAATATTAATTATATAATTAAATTATCATTTTTAATTAATTTTTTATCTTTAGGGGGTTTACCCCCATTTATTGGATTTTTCCCTAAATGAATTATTATTAATTTCTTATTAAATAATAATTTTTATATTTTAACCTTTATTTTAATTATAATAAGATTAATTTTACTTTTTTTTTACATTCGAATTATATATTCATCATTTATATTTAACTATCTAAAATTAAAATGAATCAAAATTAAAATTAAAAATAATATTTTTTATTTATTAACTTTTTTATCTTTTATTTCAATTTGAGGTTTAACTTTAAGAACTTTTTTTTTTTTATAAAATTATTAAGGTTTTAAGTTAAAATAAACTAATAATCTTCAAAATTATTTATAAAGAAAATTCTTTAAGCCTTAATAATTTTTTTATACCTTAAAATTTGCAATTTTATATCATATTTTTGAATATAAAGCTTATTAAACCTTAATAAAAAAGAATTATTTCTTGTTAATAAATTTACAATTTATCGCTTAATCTCAGCCATTTTATTTTTAGCGAAAATGACTTTATTCAACAAATCATAAAGATATTGGTACTTTATATTTTATTTTTGGAATTTGAAGAGGAATAGTAGGAACATCTTTAAGTTTATTAATTCGAGCTGAATTAGGTAATCCTGGATCATTAATTGGAGATGATCAAATTTATAATACAATTGTTACAGCCCATGCATTTATTATAATTTTTTTTATGGTTATACCAATTATAATTGGTGGATTTGGAAATTGATTAGTACCTTTAATACTAGGAGCTCCTGATATAGCATTCCCACGAATAAATAATATAAGATTTTGATTATTACCCCCATCTTTAACTCTTTTAATTTCAAGAAGAATCGTTGAAAATGGAGCAGGAACTGGATGAACTGTGTACCCCCCACTTTCATCTAATATTGCACATGGAGGAAGATCAGTTGATTTAGCAATTTTTTCTTTACATTTAGCTGGTATTTCATCAATTTTAGGAGCAATTAATTTTATTACTACAATTATTAACATACGAATTAATGGAATATCCTTCGATCAAATACCATTATTTGTTTGAGCTGTAGGAATTACAGCTCTATTATTACTTCTCTCTCTTCCTGTTTTAGCAGGTGCTATTACTATATTACTAACTGATCGAAATTTAAATACATCATTTTTTGATCCAGCTGGTGGAGGAGATCCAATCCTTTACCAACATCTATTTTGATTTTTTGGACATCCAGAAGTATATATTTTAATTTTACCGGGATTTGGGATAATTTCACATATTATTCCTCAAGAAAGAGGAAAAAAGGAAACCTTTGGATCTTTAGGAATAATTTATGCAATAATAGCAATTGGACTTTTAGGGTTTGTTGTATGAGCACATCACATATTTACTGTAGGAATAGATATTGATACACGAGCTTATTTTACATCAGCAACTATAATTATTGCTGTACCTACAGGAATTAAAATTTTTAGTTGATTAGCTACTTTACATGGAACTCAAATTAACTATAGACCTTCAATTTTATGAAGATTAGGATTTGTATTTTTATTTACTGTAGGAGGATTAACTGGTGTTGTATTAGCTAATTCTTCTATTGATGTTGCACTTCATGATACTTATTATGTAGTTGCACATTTTCATTATGTTCTCTCAATAGGAGCAGTATTTGCCATTATAGCAGGATTTATCCATTGATATCCCCTATTTACAGGATTAACTCTTAACCCTTATTTTTTAAAAATTCAATTTTTAATTATATTTATTGGAGTAAATTTAACTTTTTTCCCCCAACATTTTTTAGGTTTAGCTGGTATACCACGACGTTATTCAGATTATCCTGATGCTTATGTATCGTGAAATATTATTTCATCATTAGGATCTTATATTTCATTATTAGCAGTAATACTAATATTAATTATTATTTGAGAATCAATAATTAATCAACGAATAATTTTATTTTCATTAAACTTATCCTCATCAATTGAATGATATCAAAATCTTCCACCAGCAGAACATTCATATAATGAACTCCCTATTTTAAGAAACTTCTAATATGGCAGATTATATGTAATGGATTTAAACCCCATTTATAAAGGATTATCCTTTTTTTAGAAATGGCAACTTGATCTAATTTTAATTTTCAAAATAGAGCTTCACCATTAATAGAACAAATTATTTTTTTTCATGATCATACATTAATTATTTTAGTTATAATTACTATTTTAGTTGGCTATCTTATAATTAAATTATTTTTCAATAAATACATTAATCGATTTTTACTAGAAGGACAAATAATTGAATTAATTTGAACAATTATCCCTGCAATTACTTTAATTTTTATTGCTTTACCTTCCTTACGACTTCTTTACCTTTTAGATGAACTAAATAACCCATTAATTACCTTAAAATCAATTGGACATCAATGATATTGAAGTTATGAATATTCAGACTTTAATAATATTGAATTTGATTCTTATATAACCCCTATTAATGAAATAAATAGAAATAATTTTCGTTTACTAGATGTTGATAATCGAATTACTCTCCCTATAAATAATCAAATTCGAATTATAGTTACAGCAACAGATGTAATTCATTCTTGAACTATCCCATCATTAGGAGTTAAAGTAGATGCCAATCCAGGTCGACTTAACCAAACTAATTTTTTTATTAGTCGACCTGGAATTTATTATGGACAATGTTCAGAAATTTGTGGGGCAAATCATAGTTTTATACCTATTGTAGTAGAAAGAATTTCAATTAAAAATTTTATTAATTGAATTAATAATTATTCATCATTAGATGACTGAAAGCAAGTAATGGTCTCTTAAACCATATTATAGTAAATTAGCATCTACTTCTAATGAAAAGAATTAGTTAAAAAATAACATAAATATGTCAAATTTAAATTATTAAATTATATAATATTCTTTTATCCCTCAAATAATACCCATTAACTGAATTATATCCCTTTTTTTTTTTATTATTATTTTTATTATTTTTAATATTATAAATTATTACATTTTTATTAATACTAATAATAAAAATAATAATTATTTATTAACAAAAAAAAAAAACTTAATTTGAAAATGATAACTAATTTATTTTCAATTTTTGACCCCTCTACAAATTTATTAAATTTACCTTTTAATTGAATTAGAACATTCATCGGATTAATATTTATCCCATATTCATTTTGATTAATCCCTAATCGTTTCTTTTTTTTTTGAAATCTAATTCTAAACAAATTACATAAAGAATTTAAAACATTATTAAGAGAAAACTCAAATGGTTCTACTTTTATTTTTATTTCCATATTTTCTTTTATCTTATTTAATAATTTTTTAGGGTTATTTCCATATATTTTTACTAGTACTAGTCATTTAACATTATCACTTTCTATTTCTTTACCATTATGATTGAGATTTATATTCTATGGATGAATTAATAATACTAATCATATATTTATACATATAATTCCCCAAGGTACTCCAAGAATCCTTATACCTTTTATAGTTTTAATTGAAACTATTAGAAATATTATCCGACCAGGAACTTTAGCTGTACGTCTTACAGCTAATATAATTGCAGGACACTTATTAATAACTTTATTAAGAGGAACTGGACCTAACTTAAATTCTTATTTTATTATCTTATTAATTATCATTCAAATTTTATTACTAATTTTAGAATCAGCTGTAGCAATTATTCAATCTTATGTTATTGCTATTTTAAGAACATTATATTCTAGAGAAGTAAACTAATGAAAAACAATTTTAACCATCCCTATCACCTAGTTGATTATAGACCTTGACCAATTGTTGGGGCTATTGGAGTTTTAACATTAGTTACAGGAATAATTAAATGATTTCATAATTTTAATATAAATTTATTAATTTTAGGATATATAATTGTAATTCTAACTATATATCAATGATGGCGAGATATTTGCCGAGAAGGAACCTTACAAGGTAAACATACTTTATTAGTAACTAAAGGACTACGATGAGGAATAATTTTATTTATTATTTCCGAAGTATTTTTTTTTATTTCATTTTTTTGAGCTTTTTTTCATAGAAGTTTATCCCCTAATATTGAAATTGGTGCAATTTGACCTCCTACAAATATTACCCCCTTTAACCCATTTCAAATTCCTCTATTAAATACTATTATCTTAATTACATCAGGAGTAACTGTTACTTGAGCTCATCATGCCATTATAAGTAATAATCATTCACAAATAACTCAAGGATTATTTTTTACTATTATCTTAGGAATTTATTTTACTGCATTACAAGCTTATGAATATTTTGAAGCCCCATTTACTATTGCTGATAGAATTTATGGATCAACATTTTTTATAGCAACAGGTTTTCATGGTCTTCATGTAATAATTGGAACAATATTTTTACTTATTTGTTTAATTCGACATATTAATAATCATTTTTCTAGTAGACATCATTTTGGATTTGAAGCAGCAGCTTGATATTGACATTTTGTAGATGTAGTTTGATTATTCCTTTATATTTCTATTTATTGATGAGGAAATTAATTTATTATTTATATAATATATTTAGTATATTTGATTTCCAATCAAAAAGTTTAATTATTATTAATATAAATAATCCTTTTAATTACTTACTTATCTTTTATTATTATTATTATTTCTAATTTTATAATATTATTATCTATTATTTTATCAAAAAAATCATTCTCTGATCGAGAAAAAAATTCACCATTTGAATGTGGATTTGATCCAAAATCTTCAGCTCGAATTCCATTTTCCTTACATTTTTTTTTAATTACTATAATTTTTTTAATTTTTGATGTAGAAATTGCATTAATCTTTCCAATTATTAATTTATTTAAAATAACAAATTTTATTATTTGATCAAAAATTAGATTTTTTTTTATTATCATTTTATTAGTAGGTTTATATCACGAATGAAACCAAAATATACTAAATTGAACAAATTAAATTAAATTTAAGGATTATAGTTTAATTTATAAAACACTTGATTTGCACTCAAAAAATATTGAAATAATTTCAATTTATCTTAAATAAGAAGCAATTTGCATTTAATTTCGACTTAAAAGATAGAGTTTATCCTACTCCTTATTTAATAATTAATTGAAACCAAAAAGAGGTATATCACTGTTAATGATAAAATTGAATAATTTATTCCAATTAAATAATAATTAAGAAATATAAAGTTTAAAATTAAGCTGCTAACTTAATTTTTAGTGGTTTAATTCCATTAATATTTCTTCTTATTTTTTTTATTATTTATAATTTAATTTATATAGTTTAAATTAAAACATTACATTTTCATTGTAAAAATAAAAAAAATTTTTTTTTATAAATATATTTAAAGATTTAAATTAATCTCCTTAATATCTTCAATATTAAACTCTAAATATAAGCTATTTAAATATAAAATAATTATTATAAAAATAATAAATATTCATAAAATAAATCTAAATAAATAAATTTTATAATTATTTATTTGAAATAAATTATAAAAAATAGAATATTTCTTTAAAATTAAAAATATACCTTGACCTCTATATATTTCTCTTCAACCTATGTCGATATTTTTTATTAAAATTTGACCCATATTTAAAAAATAAAAATTTAAACCATAAGTAGATAAATTAGGTATAAATCACATTAAACATAAAAAATTTCTTATTTCATATCTTATTAAAAATTTTCTTATTGAATAAATACTTATATTTCTAATAATAAATCCTATTAATATCCCTAAAATCATCACATAAATTACTATTATTTTTATATTAAACGGTAAATAAATTATATAAGGATAAGAAAAAATTATTCATATCAAAAATCTCCCTCTAATCACACTTATCAATAATAAAACCATCATTCTTTTTAATATAATAAAATCCTCATCATATAAATTATAGATAGATAATAAATTATAATCATTAATTATTAAATATATAATTAAACGAAATCTATAAAATATAGTTAATCCAGTAGAAATATAATACATAAAAAAAATAAAAAAATTTAAATTACTTAATCTAACTATTTCTAAAATTAAATCCTTAGAATAAAATCCAGCTAAAAAAGGAATTCCACACAAAGCTATATTAGAAATATTAAAACAAAGAACAGTCATAGGAATAAAATTAGAAATTCCCCCTATAAAACGAATATCTTGAATATCTCTTATTATATGAATAATAACCCCAGCACATATAAATAATAAAGCTTTAAATATAGCATGAGTCAATAAATGAAAAAATGCTAAATTCGGCATTCCTATTCTTAAAATTCTTATTATCAAACCTAATTGTCTTAAAGTAGACAAAGCAATAATTTTCTTTAAATCAAACTCATAATTAGCAGAAATACCTGCTATAAATATTGTTAAACTCGACAATAATAATAAAATTTTAATAAATAATGTATCAATTAATAATAAATTAAATCGAATTAATAAATAAATTCCTGCTGTCACTAAAGTAGAAGAATGAACTAAAGCAGAAACTGGTGTTGGAGCTGCTATTGCTGCAGGTAATCAAGATCTAAAAGGAATTTGAGCTCTTTTAGTTATAGCAGCAATAATAATTATTATACCCACCATATATATAATATAATCATTTTTCATAAAATCTATATAAAATAAATAATTTCAACTACCATAATTCATTATCCAACCAATTACTATTAAAATAAAAACATCCCCAATTCGATTAGATAAAGCAGTTAATATACCAGCATTATATGATTTAATATTTTGATAATAAATTACTAAACAATAAGAAACTAATCCTAATCCATCTCACCCTAATAAAATTCTAATAATGTTAGGACTAATAATTAATAAAATTATAGAAAATACAAATAATAAAACTAAAATAATAAAACGATTTAAGTTCAACTCAGAACTTATATATCTTTTTCTATAATAAATAACTACAGAAGAAATTAATAAAACAAATATTATAAACAATAAAGATATCCAATCTAATAAAATTCTTATAACAATTCTAGTTGAATTTAAAGAAATAATCTCCCATTCTAAAAAAATAACTAAATTATTTATAATAAAATAAATAGACATAAAAAAATTAATTATTCTAAAAAAAAATAAAAAAAAAAATCTAACAAAACAAATACAAATAGAATTAAAATTTAAATACTTTCTTTGAATAACTTAAAATGATTATATCATATTTTTGAAACCACAAATCAATATTTTAATTTAAATTATTTAAGTTCAAAATTAAAATCAAATTATTACATAATCAATTTTTAAAATTATAATATTTAAAGGTAATCAATGTAAAATCAATAATAGATATTCCCGAGATAACCCCATATAAAATCTATAAACCCCTATATAATTCTTTCCATGTTGAATATAAGAATATAAATATAATCTATAACCAGCACTAAAAAAAGAAATTAATATTAATATTAATATTGAAACTCAAGATCATCTTAATAATCTATTAATTAATCTAATTTCACCTATTAAATTTAAAGAGGGAGGAGCTGCTATGTTTGAAGATATTAATAAAAATCATCATAATCTTATTGAAGGTATAAAACTTATTATTCCTTTATTAATAAATAATCTTCGACTCCCCAAACGCTCATAATTAATATTAGCTAAACAAAATATCCCAGAAGAACATAACCCATGACCAATTATTAAAATATAAGAACCAATAAACCCTCAATAATTTATTGTTATAATCCCTCCAATAACTATTCTCATGTGAGCTACTGATGAATAAGCAATTAATGATTTAATATCAACTTGACAAAAACATTTTAATCTAATATAAAATCCCCCAACTAATCTAATAATAACTCAAATAATATTAAATTTTAAACCTAAACTCTGTAATATAATTATAACTCGTAATAAACCATAACCCCCCAACTTTAATATAATTCCAGCTAAAATTATTGAACCAGATACGGGAGCTTCAACATGAGCTTTAGGTAATCATAAATGAACAAAATATATTGGTATTTTAACTAAAAATGCCATAATCATACAGAAATATAATAAATAAACCTCAAAATTAAAAAATTTTAAAAAATAAATTATAATTGAATTTATTTTACAAAAAATATAAAAAATCCCTAATAATAAAGGTAAAGAAACAAATAAAGTATAAAATAATAAATATATTCCGGCTTGAATACGTTCAGGTTGATAACCTCAACCAATAATTAATATTAAAGTGGGAATCAATCTACCTTCAAAAAATAAATAAAATATAAATAAATTTATAACTCTAAAAGTTAAATATAACATAATCAATAAAAATACCAAATTAAAAATAAAAAAATTTAAATAAAAATTATTTTTTTTTAAATTTTCTCTTGCTATAATTATTAAAATACAAATTCAAATTCTTAATAAAATCAAACCGTAAGATAAAATATCACATGAATAAAAATAACTTAAATTACAGTAATTTTCAATATTAATTATTAAATTTATAAATATAAATATCATTAAAAATAATATTATTTGAACTATTCAATATATATATATATTAAAACATAATGGAATTATAAAAATTATTATAAATAAAAATTTTATCATTTAAATTATTACTATTTAATTTTAAATTTATTACTACAATAATCTAAAACTTTGAAAATAATCATTACCATGAGTACGAATTATAGAAACTAAAATAGATAACCCTAAAGCTCCTTCACAAACAGAAAAAACTAAAAAAACTATTAATATATATATATCATATTCAATATAACTAAATAAAATAATTATAAAAAAAAAAATTCTTAAAACAATAAACTCTAAACTTAATAAAACAATTAATAAATGCTTATGTTTAGAAACAAAAATTATATTTCCTAAAATAAATATAATAATAACTACAATTCCCATATTTAAAAAAATTATCATTAGTTTTTATAGTTTAAATTTAAAACATTGGTCTTGTAAACCAAAAATAAAAATATTTTTTAAAAACTTCAAAGAAAAAGAACTATCTTTATCAATAATCTCCAAAATTATTATTTTTATTAAACTACTCTTTGAAATTATAAAAATATTTTTATCATTATCAATTATTTCCCTATCTACTATCATATTTTTCATAAATAACCCCTTATCAATAGGACTTATAATTTTAATTCAAACATTACTAACTTGTATAATTTCAAGTATAATTATTAAAACTTATTGATTTTCATATATTTTATTTTTAACTTTCTTAGGGGGTCTATTAGTATTATTTATTTATGTAAGAAGAATTGCCTCTAATGAAATTTTTAAAACATCTTATTTTATAAATACATACCTTATTATAAATTTATCTATAATTATTTTAATAAGAATATTATTTATAAATAATTTATCATGAATAAATCTTAACATTAATAATTTAGAAATAAATGATTTTTTTAATATATTTTTATTCTTTAATAATGAAAATAAAATTAATTTATCAAAATTATATAATAATCAAACATTTTTAATTATAATTATATTAATTATCTACTTATTTATTACTTTAATCGCAGTTGTAAAAATCACTAATATTTTTTATGGTCCTTTACGATCATCATTTAACTAATGATAAATATTTTTAAACCAATTCGTAAAACCCATCCTATCTTAAAAATTATTAATGGATCATTAATTGATTTACCTACACCTTCTAATATTTCATCTTTATGAAATTTTGGATCATTATTAGCTATATGTTTAATTATTCAAATTATTACAGGACTATTTTTAACTATATATTATACAGCTAATATTGAATTAGCCTTTTATAGTGTAAATTATATTTGTCGAAATGTAAATTATGGTTGATTAATTCGAACTCTACATGCTAACGGAGCTTCATTTTTTTTTATTTGTATTTACATCCATATTGGACGAGGAATTTATTATGAATCATTTAACTTAAAATATACATGAATAGCAGGAATCATTATCTTATTCTTATTAATAGCAACAGCTTTCATAGGATATGTATTACCCTGGGGACAAATATCATTCTGAGGGGCAACTGTTATTACAAATCTTTTATCAGCTATCCCATATTTAGGAAATACTTTAGTAAATTGAATTTGAGGGGGATTTGCTATTGATAATGCAACCTTAACTCGATTTTATACATTTCATTTTATTCTACCCTTTATTATTTTAATAATAACAATAATTCACCTTTTATTTTTACATCAAACAGGAAGAAATAATCCTTTAGGAATTAATAGAAATATAGATAAAATCCCTTTTCATCCATTTTTTACTTTTAAAGATATAATTGGATTTATTATTATTTTATTTATATTAATTTTTCTAACCTTAACTAATCCATATTTATTAGGAGACCCTGATAATTTTACACCAGCTAATCCTTTAGTTACTCCAGTACATATTCAACCTGAATGATATTTTCTATTTGCTTATGCAATTTTACGATCAATCCCTAATAAATTAGGAGGTGTCATTGCATTAATCTTATCTATTTTAATTTTAATTATTCTACCCTTTACATTTTTTAAAAAAATTCAAGGAATTCAATTCTACCCTATTAACCAAATTTTATTTTGAATTATAGTAACTACTATTATTTTATTAACTTGAATCGGGGCTCGACCTGTAGAAGATCCATATATTATTACAGGACAAATTCTAACAATCATCTACTTTTCATATTATATTATCAGTCCTATTATTAGAATTTACTGAGATAAATTAATTTTTAATTAATTAATGAGCTTGTAATAAGCATTTGTTTTGAAAACTTAAGAAAGAATAAAAATTCTATTAATTTATACTAAAAAAATTAATTTTATTATAAAAATAAAATTTTTAACCCTAAATAAAATATTAAAAAATTTAAAGAAACTGGTAAATAAACCTTTCAAGCTAAATATATTAATTTATCATAACGATATCGAGGTAAAGTTCCACGAACTCAAATAAATAAAAATGAAATAAATCTTAACTTTAAATAAAAAAAAAAATCTAATTTATACCCTCCTAAATATAATAAAACAAATAATAAACTTATAAATAAAATTCTAGAATATTCAGCTAAAAAAATTAAAGCAAATCCTCCTCTTCTATATTCAATATTAAACCCAGAAACTAATTCTCTTTCACCTTCAGCAAAATCAAACGGGGTTCGATTTGTTTCTGCTAATCTTGAAGAAAATCAACTTAATCTTAAAGGAATTATTAAAAAAAAAAATCAAATTAAATCTTGATATAACATAAAATTTATTAAATTAAAATCCATAATTAAAACAATTCTAGATATCAAAATTAAAGCTAAACTAACCTCATAAGAAATAGTTTGAGCAACAGCACGCAATCCCCCTAATAAAGAATAATTAGAATTTGAAGATCAACCTGCCACTATTACAGTATAAACCCCTAATCTAGTACAGCATAAAAAAAATATAACACCTAAATTAAAACTAATTAAATTAAAATAATATGGAATTATCATTCAAATCATTAAGGATAAAATAAATCTAACTACAGGAGAAAAATAATAAGATAAATAATTTGAAAATAAAGGATATGTTTGCTCCTTAGTAAATAACTTAATAGCATCAGAAAAAGGTTGTAAAATTCCTATTATTCCTACTTTATTAGGACCTTTACGAATTTGAATATAACCTAAAACTTTTCGTTCTAATAAAACTAAAAAAGCAACCCCAATTAAAACCCCCAAAATTAAAATTAATAAACCTAAAAAAATCATTAATAAATCAATAAATATCATTTACTACCTATATAAATAAAATTATACATCCATGATTTCTAAAACCATTACACTTTTCTGCCAAAATAGTTTTTAATTACATATATAAAAACTTTAATAAAATTCTAAAAATTAAATTTAATTTAAATATTTATTCCTTTCGTACTAAAATATCTTATTTATTTAAAGATAGAAACCAACCTGGCTCACACCGGTTTGAACTCAGATCATGTAAGATTTTAATGATCGAACAGATCAAAATTTTATACTTTTGCATATAAATTTTATCTTAATCCAACATCGAGGTCGCAAACTCTTTTTCTTATTTGAACTAAAAAAAAAAATTACGCTGTTATCCCTAAGGTAATTTTTTCTTATAATCAAAAAATTTTGGATCAATTATTCATTTATTTATGAATTTAATTAAAAAAAGTTAAACTTATTTTTCTATCACCCCAATAAAATATTTTAAATTAATTTTAATTATTAAACTAAAATATAATCTTAATAAATTTAAATATAAAACTCTATAGGGTCTTCTCGTCTTTTAAAATTATTTTAGCTTTTTAACTAAAAAATTAAATTCTTCATATAAATAAGAGACAGTATATATCTCATCCAATCTTTCATACAAGTCACCAATTAAGAGACTAATGATTATGCTACCTTTGTACAGTCAAAATACTGCAGCCCTTTAATAAATTATCAGTGGGCAGATTAGACTTTAAATTATTCTCAAAAAGACATGTTTTTGATAAACAAGTGAATATAAAATTTTGCCGAATTCCTTTTATTTAATTTAATAAAATTAAATAATTTTAAATTTAAATTTAATACTAATTTTATCATTATAACTAATTTTATATCTCATTAAAAATAATTTTTTTATAAAAAATTAAATTATTTTAAAATTTTATTAAAAATAAAATAGAAATTATTTATAATAAATTAAAATTTTTAAATAATATAAATTTTAAAAATTTCTAAAAAAAAAATAAATAATTATAAAAATTTAATTTAAAGCTTATCCCTTAAAATATAAAATTTTATTTTTAAATTAATTAATTAATTAATTAATTTAAAAATAAAATTAAAAATTAAATTTTTTTCTAAAAAAACTAGATATCTTTAAAAACGATTAACATTTCATTTCCAATTAATTATTTAAAATATTTATGCAACAATAACTTTTATAATTAATTATCTCTTTTAAATTCGAGAAATATTTTATCTAAAATAATTATTTAATAAACTCTGATACCCAAGATACAATAAATTATATTTACTTTTTAATAAATATATTTTCAAAATATTTTAAATTTCTTTAACAATACTAATTAACTATAAATTTTTTAATTATTTCTTTATTAATACTAAAACCCCCCATTTTATTATTAAAACTACTTTAATTATTTTAAAATTTATTAATTTTTTCCCCTCAAATTAATTGAATTTTCAATATCATTTCAATGTAAATGAAATACTTTACCAAGCTCTAATTTGTTATTTCTAGAAACACTTTCCAGTACCTCTACTTTGTTACGACTTATTCCAATTTATATATGAAAGCGACGGGCAATATGTACATATTTTAATTTTTAATCATTTTAATAAATTAAATAAAATTACATTTAAATCCACCTTCAATTAATTATTACAAATTAATATTCATTTAAATAAATTTATTGTAATCCATTATATTCTTAATTATAATCTGCATCTTGATCTGATTTAAATTTTTATTCATAAATTAAAATATTATTTTTATTTAAAAATATTTTTTTAACAACGATATACAAAATTAAAAATTAAGTAAATTTATTCGTGGATTATCAATTAATAAACAGATTCCTCTAAATGAACTAAAATACCGCCAAATTATTTAAGTTTCAATAAAAAATTACATACTATTTTAGTATTTTTAATTTAAATTTTTAATAATAGGGTATCTAATCCTAGTTTAAATATAAATTTATTAAATCATAAAAAAAAATAATTTTAATAAAATAAAAATTTCACTTATTAATTTTATATTTAATTAAATAATATTAATTATATATTAATTACTAATAAAATTTAATTTAACTTTTGTTTAACCGCAACTGCTGGCACAAAATTTGTTATTAATTTAAATATTACTAAATCTTAATTTCTTAAATTTTTAATATTAATTGCTATTAAATTAATTTAAATATTATTAAAATAATTAAAAATTTATACTAAAATTTATATGCAAAATAAATTTATAATAAATTTACAAACCATAAAAATTTTTTTTATATTTAATAATACACTTTTTAACATAGTTTTTTTTTTTTTTTTTTATATATATATATATATATATATATATATATATATATAAACCATTTTTAATTTTTTTTCTTAAAAAAAAAA